GAATCGGTTTACTAGTGGGATGCCCTAATACGTTACAAAATTTCGCCTTAGCCAATGACGCAATCAAAGGAATAATTGGAACAAGGGTATCGAACTGTTTAATAGCATTATTGCTTAGAAATGAGTTTTCTATAATTTGACTCCGTACCACGGAAGGGTTCATTCGCACGCCTGAATGATAGCCCAAAAATTCAAGGGAGTGGTTGCATAATTGATTTATATCAATCCTTCTTGGATGAAACCACAGCGAAAAATACCATTGCCACAAAGTGACAAGATACAATTTCCATTTATTAATGAAAAGAGATGTCCCTTTTGAAGCCAGAATGGATCTTCTTTGATACCTAATATAATGCAGGAAGGGTTCCTTGACCAACCATGGGTTCGCCCGAAAATCCTTAATCTTAACAAAGACGTTCACAAGACGTTTTCCTTTTCCATAGAAATAGATTCGTTCAAGAAGAACTCCAGAATATGTTGATCGTAAATGAAAAGATTGGTTACGTAGAAAGACGAAAACGGATTCGTATTCACATACATGAGAATTATATAAGAATAAGAATAGTCTTTGATTTCTCCTTGAAAAGGAGGGGCTGGCTTTCTTTAGAGTAAGAAGACTATTCCAATTACAATATTCGTCGAGAAAGACTCGTAATAAATGCAAAGAAGAAGCATCTCTTACCCAATAGCGAAGAGCTTGAACCAAGATTTCCACATGGACAGGGTTAGGTATTAATATATCTAACACAAAATTTAAATGTGTTAAATTGTCCTCTAAAAAGGGAAATATTGAATGAATTGATCGTAAATTCTGAGAGTTTACAATCTTGTTCTTTTTCCCTTCTAGACAAGATAGTAATTTTATAGAAAATGGAATTTCAACAATAAAAGAAAACCCCTCTGATATGATTGGAGAATACAAATTTGTATTGCGTGCCCAAAATGGATTTTGGTTAGAATCATTAGGGGAAATCAGAAAATGATTCTGTTGATACATTCGAGTAATTAGTCGTTTCACAATAAGTAAACTGGATTTATTGTCATAACCCGGATTTTCCGACAAAATCGATCTGCTCAAAGCACGATTATGAGCAGACGCATAAATATACTCCTGAAAGATAAGTGGATATAGGAAGTCGTGTTGTTGAGATCTCTCTGGCTGTAAATATCTTTGGATTTCTTCCATTTGAAATTCGATTTGAATCAAAGGTAGAAGGTTTTGGGGGTTATCAAATGATACATAGTGCGATACAGTCAAAACAAGGTATTCTAGTAAGAATAGATACCTCGGAGACAGATAAACTTATCAACAGACTCTCTACCTTCTATTTGGTTCCTTTATTTCATTTAATTTGTCTATCTTATAGGATAAAAAGATGGTTAGAAATCTTTTATTTTTTAAACCTAATCGCTCTTTTGATTTCGGAAAAAACTTTCTTTATCAATATACTGCTTCTTTTACACACACATCTTCATTCCATAATAGAGAATGTCAATAGTTAGGATTCATTAAAAAAATAAAATTCACCCGTGAGGGAAAAGTGCTTCCCGTACCAAGCACTAATTTCTTTTTAACGTCTAATTAGATCGGGAAATTATTCAAATTAAGAACAGAAGCTGGTTGCTTTTTCTTTCTGATAATTAATTGAAGCCATAGGGCTCCTATCCATTTATTCATTACGACCCAACTTTCTTTTGTTCCGTTCCAAGAATTCGAACAAGGTTTTGTACCAATCCGATAAGAATGTAAGAATGAAATATCCTCAGAACTCTCCATCGATACGACATGCTATTTTTTCCATTTATTCCTTTTCAGGATCAGTCGCGGTCTTCCAAAGTTTACCAATGGTATGGACGAATCCGTCACTTCATCCAAATGTGTAAAAGATTCTAGCCGCGCTTAAAAGCCGAGTACTCTACCGTTGAGTTAGCAACCCGAAGAAAATATAGATAAAACAAAACTTCCACAAAGGATGTATAGATACAATCAGAATAAAAATCAATTTAATTGAATTTAAACAAAGAGAAAAGAGATTATACGGGCTAATCTTGAATAAGATAAAGTAAAAAACTGTAGGACAGAAATAAATAGACCCGGTTCGCTTATCACGATGAATTATATTTCTTCAATACACTGTTGTCAATATAAATATTAAGAAAAGAATACAGTGCAAAAAAGAAATTGCATTGTTCAATTCGTTCAATTGAACGAATTGAACAATGCAATACAATAGACACTACATATCTAATTTACATAGTATAGAATAGATAGAACAAAAAAGTATAAAGGGAAGAAAAAACAAAGGAAGAACAAAAAAGGAAGAATTAAAAAAAGATCGGATTTTTTAGAATATATTTCATCAATGAAAGTGGAATAAGCAAAGCAGATTTAGCGGAGTTCCAACGAAAACCACACAATTAAAGGTAAAGGAAATGTCCGAATTTTATATTGATAAGATCAATAAACTAAGGTTTTGTCGTTCTAGACCATCGGATTCAACGGAAACAATGATAAATAAATAAGAATGCAGCAGAAGAAAAGGGGGGAGATCAAAAAAATAGAGAAAAATTCGACAAAGTTATATAAAAGCCGCTACCTCTTTTTTTAATCGAATTTCATTTGATTGGGCGGAAGTTCCTTAAAAACTTCCGCTTTCTTTAAAATATTCTGAACAGTTTCTGTGGGTTGAGCACCTTTTTCAAGGAAATATAGAATAAGAGGAACGTTTAAGTAAGTTTGATTCTTCATTGGATCATAAAAGCCCACTTTTCTAAGATCTTTTCCTTCTCTTCGGGATCGAAGATCAATTGCAACGATTCGATAGACGGCTAATTGGGATAGATGTAAATGAATAATACCCCCCCTCGAGCCGTATAGGAAGTTTTCTCCTCGTACGGCTCGAGAAAAAAATGATTTGATTCGAAGTTTTGTCTATATATGAAATTCTAATAAATTAAATGACAAATGGGCCTCTAAAATCAATTAGACTATGATTTCAGTCTTTTTTTCTTCCTGAAAATAAAAAAGAAACCACTCGTACTCATAACTCAAGTTGAATAACTCTCACATAGCTCAAAGGACAAATATTGAATCCATTTCATTTATTGAGTAGTCTTTACCCCCTTTTGTTTGTCTCGTTGAAACTATTTCCAATTCTATTTGGATTATTTAGTCTGATCCAGTTATTGAGAATATCAAGACAATTAAAAGGGTGTTTCCTTGTTCTTAGATCCTTTATCCTTATTTTTCATCATTGGGTTTAGACATTACTTCGGTGCTTCTTAATCCTTTCAAAATGGCAGCAACATACCCTTTTTTGATTTCTTTCTATCAAAGAATCCTATGTAAAGTGGATTCCCGAGTAATACACTTTGAATCCAAAAATTTGGATCAATTTCAACAAGTTTTGCTTTTTAATTGGAAACTTGCTCAAATTCGATCTTTTCTATTTCTATATTATATATGTTCCATATATTTACGAAGTTGTTCCAATTGATTGGTATTAACCCTAGATGCTTGCCCCCGAGAAATGAATGAAGACTTTCTACTCGAGCTCCATTGTGGACTATTTACAACCCAACAAAAAACGAAGGGTTCCAGTGTAACAGAACAAACAATGTCGAGCCAAGAGCACCCTCAATTTATAGACAAATCAAAAAGGGTGGATTTTTACATCCACAACGGATCGTGTCCTTCAAGTCACACGTTGCTTTCTACCACATCGTTTCAAACGAAGTTTTACCATAACATTCCTCTAATTTGGAACCGGTATGGAATTGATTCAATTATGGAATCATGAATAGTCATTGGTTCGGCTTCCATATAGACATCGTAATCTAGACTCTTTTTCTATATATGAATATATGATCTGTGGAACGGTTTTTATGAAAAAAGTTGTAGCAAGACAGCATTTTTAGCATATTTGTCACATACATAAATAATATATAGATAATCGAAAGAAATAGAGAAAGAAATCACTTTTGAAATCTGTATCTTCAAGTGATTCAATAGGATAGATTAAAGGAATTCCTGCTTTTTCTTTTTCAAAAATTCCACGTGCAAGAAATCATTAGAAAGATTCAAAAAAATATTTCTAATTCAAATTGAAAAAGTTTCCTATTTAGACATCATTATCCAATTGGATTTAATTGGAAGAAAGTTGGATAATAAGCACCACTTTGGATCTTCCGATGAAGATCGGTCTTTCTTTTTGAATTGACTCATCACTCATTTCATTTCAAATAGAAATTTGAAATAGATCAAAGAAAAGAAGAAAGAAATCCATTTTTTTCACGAGATGTATCAAAAAATGATGTAAGTTAAGATTTGAATCTTTCTTCTTTTCATCTCATTACGAAAATCAAAATAGAACAAAATAGGGAAGGGTTTTCCTATCTATCAGATAGACTGAACAATTGTCACTGTTCTAGATAATATAGAATATCTATCCTTTTAGTTGAAAAATGTAATTGTAAGGATTACAAATCTTTTTCACAAAAACCAAAAAATTATTTTCATTGAAATAGAACGATACATACCATATAAGCTAAACATTTCCTCATTTGATATGATTATATCATATCATTGATATGTATTTGGTTTTGAGAAATATTTCAATAATCGACTCTTGTCATAAAGTGAATAAAAAGGATAGGAGAAATCACCCCCGCCTCAACCGTTCAGTCGATTTCCAATTGTTCATTAGAGTCAAACACGAAATACCTAAATCCAATGAGATTCGACGAAAAAACATAACATATTTCTATATAATATGGAACTTGATTATTTGTTAATCAAATTCGAATAGACACAGATATTTAAATTAATATGGATTAACTCCTATCCACCCTCCCACTTCTTTCTATGGGAAACAAGGAGGATAAAAAGGGATCCGCGCTGGGACGGAAGGATTCGAACCTCCGAATAGCGGGACCAAAACCCGTTGCCTTACCACTTGGCCACGCCCCATTTCAATTTCTAATCGACACTAAGAAACAATAATATTGGTATTGCTTGTTTGTCAACTCCAGCCCAAATATCTATATAGAATAGATTGGTGATAAGATTTTTATACATATAGATATAGAATTCAATTTCATTTATTGATCATTACATAGAATTCAATTAAGATATTGTATGAAAGTATGATTTCTTCTATTCTCCTTTGAGAATTGGAGGATTTTTGGTTGGGTGGATTCAAAGAAAAAGAAGGATTTTTTTCTACCTTACTTACTTTCTTTTTTCTTATATCAAAAACGCAATCAAAATACAATTATCTCCAAGAACAAAATGTCTGTTATGCTTAATATCGTTAGTTTGGTCTGTATTTGTATGAATTCTCCCCTTTATTCGAGTAGTTTTTTCTTCGGCAAATTGCCCGAGGCCTATGCTTTTTTGAATCCAATCGTAGATTTTATGCCAGTCATACCCGTACTTTTTTTTCTTTTAGCTTTTGTTTGGCAAGCTGCTGTAAGTTTTCGATGAGATCCTGAATAATAAGATCCTCGAAAATGCATGATTTCCCCTAGAAAAAGTGACCAAAATCAGATAAGTTTTAGAGTATGAACCCTAGATTCGCACACTGAAATTCGTGGATAGTCGCCATAAATCAGGCTTACCCCCATTTCCTCACTTTGGATTTGACCCTTTTCCGGTGAAAGACCCTAACCCTATCTATTAGGGTCTCCCAAAATATCTAATTTGGATATAGTGATAAACCCAATTTTTTGTTAATTACAAACAAATGAATTTGTGACAATGCATTTCTAGAAAAAAAACATCATTTCTTGGTGTCAAAATAGGATACGTGGTAGAAAAATACATGGAAGATCTATTCTCTTTTTTTCCAAAAAATCATCTTGGAGATTGTGTAATGCTTACTCTGAAACTCTTCGTTTATACCATAGTGATCTTTTTTGTTTCTCTCTTTATCTTTGGATTCCTATCTAACGATCCGGGGCGTAATCCTGGACGTGAAGAATAAAGTTTTCCTTGGTTCATTTTCCATTTTTTTTAGGATTTTATATATTCCGCACGTTTCACTAAGATTGGAAAAAAAGAAATCAATTCATCAACGGAAAGAGAGGGATTCGAACCCTCGGTACGAATAACTCGTACAACGGATTAGCAATCCGACGCTTTAGTCCACTCAGCCATCTCTCCCAATTGAAAAAGAATTCGAACAAAGAGAATTATTACATTACACATAACGTAAGGAATCTTTCTTTCTCTCTCTATTATATATAGAGAGATCCACAAATCATGAATTTCCTTTATCTAAAAGAGGGGTTCGACCGCGCGAACAATCGAATTCAAAACAAAATAAAATAAGCAAGACCTCTTTGTGTTGATTTTTTTCGAAAAGGCCTTCTTATTCTCACGGCCCGGCCTGGTCAGTACCTAGCCGGGCTCTTTTTTTTTTTTATTTTTTTGTTCCAACGAATTCTAGATAAATCATGATTTATCTTATTTGAAAACAAAAAGACTTTATGTATTATAATATTATTATATTCAATTGAATAGTTTATATTCAAGCAACAACAAAAAGAAGAAAGAATATGTTACACTCTTTTTCTTGTTATATTTTACCAAACTAAAAAAGAAACTATCGATTCTTCCACAATGCATTTTTCTGTTATGATTTTGGTGTTTTTTTATCCGTATCTTCTTGAAAACTTTCGTTTTTTAATTTCAATTAAATGAAGCCTCTTTTCCGAATCTGATGAAATTTCGACCTCCCCGCGAAAAAGTTCAAGACTCTCATTTTGATGATTCGTTAATGATCCTATCTTGATCATGCTCAATTATCATGTTCGACAAAAGGTCCATTTGTATACAATAATCATATTGTAGCGGGTATAGTTTAGTGGTAAAAGTGTGATTCGTTCTATTAACCCTTAATAGTTAAAGGGTCTTTCGTTTTATTCATATTCCGATCAAAAACTTTATTTCTTAAAAGGATTTCATCCTTTACCCCTCAATGATAAATTCGAGAACAAAAATACAAATTCTCGCAATTTGTATCCACGAGTCACTTATAAATTGAAAAGTTAGATTGTGAAATTGCGAAACATAATTTTTGAATTGGACCAAGACTTCCAATTGAATAAGTATGAGTAAAGGATCTATGGCTTAAGATAGAAAATCCATTTCTAATCGTAACTAAATCTTCCATTTCTTTCTTTTTTCTTTAGAAAGAAAGAAATTGTAGCAAAATCGCTATTCATCGATGACTTTGGTTTACTAGAGACATCGGCATATTGTTTTAGTCCGGTGGAAAAAAATCATTTTCCTTAGGATCCTTTCAAATAGAAATAGAGAACGAAGTAACTAGAAAGGTTGTTAGAATCACCTCCTTCTAGAAGGATCATCTAGAAAGCGATTCATTTTGTTTGTATTCAAACAAAAAGCTGACGTAGATGTTATGGGTATCATTTTGTTCATTTTGTTCACATCTTAGATCTAGGAATTTACTCATCTTCCATAAAGGAGCCGAATGA